ATTATGATCGAGGATTACTCGATCAACCACCATCTACATCGACTTCGGAGATCCCTCTTGAAATATTTTTCAAATACAACAAGAGTTCGGTATCTTCCCCCGAATTAGTGAATTAGGCAGGATTTTTTTTTTTTCACATTTTTTTACATAATAACAAACAATAATTTTCATAAATTTCATCGTAAATGTGAAATACTTAACTTATAGAGACAAATAAAAGTTTTATACAAATCAAAATGTGGGGGAGATAAAAAAGATGCAAGGTCGTTTGTCTGCTTGGCTAGCCAAACATGGGTTAGTTCATAGATCTTTGGGCTTCGACTACCAAGGAATAGAGACTTTACAAATAAAGCCTGGGGATTGGCATTCCATTGCTGTCATTTTATATGTATATGGTTACAATTATTTACGTTCCCAATGTGCCTATGATGTAGCACCGGGCGGACTGTTAGCTAGTGTGTATCATCTTACGAGAATAGCTTATGGTATAGATCAACCAGAAGAGGTATGTATAAAAGTATTTGCCCCAAGGTGGAATCCTAGAATTCCGTCTGTTTTCTGGGTTTGGAAAAGTGCGGATTTTCAAGAAAGGGAATCTTATGATATGTTGGGAATCTTTTATGATAATCATCCACGTCTGAAACGTATCTTAATGCCCGAAAGTTGGATAGGATGGCCCTTACGTAAGGATTATATTGCCCCGAATTTTTATGAAATACAGGATGCTCATTAAATATAAATAATAAAATTAAATATAAATAATAAAATAAGAAACTAATTTTCACTTCTACAACTCCAGGTATTCAAATAATGTTTGTACGTTCTCTTATAGACCAAAGAGCGTAATGGAAGTCTCATTCGCATTCTATTCTAAATGGGCTAAATAAAACGAAATAAAATATAAATCAAATACAAATAAATAATACAAAATAAATAGAATAAAAAAAAAAATTGTTTCTATTCAAATAAATAAATATATAATATATAAAAATAGAAACAATAAAAAATAGAAATAAAAAGGATAAATAAAAAAAAAAACAAGACAATTAAAAAAATACAATTAGTATTAGGATGACCCAAAAGAGTTTCGCATCATGAACTATGTACCACGCACAAACCTTAAATGAGTTCGACAAAGTCACATAGGAGGAAATGAAGAAATAGAATATGAAAAGAAAAGACAACGAAATGAGAGGAGGGCTTGGATTTTATTTGTACTGTATCTGAAATGAATCTTGGTTATTCCCACCTTTCAACTCCGCGAGACTATACCTTTGAGTCTTTCAACCAATTAATTTAACCTTTCTATTTTAATATGTATGAAGTATTAAATATCTAAAGTATTAACATTGTTTTTGAACGGTAAGAGGCACCGTATGAACAAATAAAAAAGAAAAGGAAGTAAAATCTAATTTTTTTTTATTTTACAGATTTTATAGACATACTCTTTACTCATCTATTCTATAATTCTAGCATCTATTCTATAATTCTGGAAAGGGTATATTCTCAGACACCTAGATAGATAAGTATCTATTATGATATAGACTAGTAATGAATATGTATGTTGACCCATATCAATTCATTTGTAAAACGGATACTCATACAAATAAATCATGTGCCAGGAACCAGATTTGAACTGGTGACACGAGGATTTTCAGTCCTCTGCTCTACCAGCTGAGCTATCCCGACCATTATCCGTGCATCGTCCTTATTTTAATAGATAACTTGAGTTTATGTCAATTAAAAAGACAAAAAAAGTCTTACAAAGCTTTATCCAGACCTTGTAATTTCTTGGATCTTCAAAAAGAAAACTTTATAAGTTTTAATACAGTACAAGAAATGATATGTATTGTTAATCATTCAAATTGGAAGTGGGGATACCTTCCTCAAAGATGTTCATTTGTACGCGTATCATATATATCACAAATATTGTAATAAGAAAAAAAAAAATTTCCACAATCAGATCCATTTGTAAAAGAGTAGAATGATTGAAAAACATAACGAATTTTAAACCGCTAACGAAATGAAAAGAGCGGATCGGATAAATAATTGGGGAATCAAACGGGCCTTTTTGGGGATAGAGGGACTCGAACCCTCACGATTTCTAAAGTCGACGGATTTTCCTCTTCCTATAAATTTCATTCTTGTCGGTATTGACGTGTGGAATGGGACTCTATCTTTATTCTCGTACGATTAATTTTATTAATAAATATTCGATTCTTTCTTCAATTTGGATCGATTCACAACAACTCTTTCGATTTTTATTTATTATTTATAGAAATATAAATAAATAAAGATTCGGGTCGTCATTAATCATTTGAGATAGGATTTCAGTACATATACGTATGTATATAGGTTTATCCTTTCTGTAGTTTTGATATAAGGATTACGTTAATGTAATAACGTAAAGAAGTCAACCCCACTTGTTAGAACAGCTTCCATTGAGTCTCTGCACCTATCCTTTTTTTATTCTCGCTTTCTTCTGAACCCTTATTTGTTT